TGAAAGAGCCATCGGTGACAACAACTCTGAGAGAAGATTTTAGAAGATGGGGCGCCCCCAAGAATGAAAAAGAATTTTATCTTTTTAAGCCGAAGATCAACTGGGCAGATCTCTATGTTATGTTCCAAGACCGCCGGAGCCGCCGTTGGACCAATCATTCACCAAGGCCGCATCCCTGCGGATGCCAGGTTCTTTTTAGCGAGGAGATGGAAATCGATCTGGAGGACAAGTGGTGGTTACAGCTTGAAGAGGAAGGACCACTCACTCAGTCCTTCTGAAAAAGGAGAAGAAGCCAATTCACTTCCCGGGAAGAGTTGCACGAAGAGGGTTCGCCCTCTGCCATTAAAGAAGGGGAGATAGAAGAGATGATATCATCAATACAGTAGTCTCTTCCCTAAAACTGTCGGGGTGGATATCATATTCCCCACGCCTTACTATTTTGGGGTGCATTTCAAACCCCTGTAGGAAAACAACCACTTTGTTCAGTTCAGTAAAGTTGACCGTCTTCCATGCGTAGCTGTGCCCGGCCGATGCGTTCCATTATTGCTGCATTTAAGCGCTGGGGAAGAAGTCTCGTCATTCCAGCGTTTTTGGATGTGAATCATCCCCGCCATGAGCGAGATTTTGGTGCGTTTATTCGTCTTTGTCTAGTTAACCCTCCTATTTCTTTTTTCATTCGAGTCAACCGGCCGAGTCTATTTTTTTTTATATACGTATTTCTCATCATCCTTCCCGAAAAGATAGCCAAACAATAAAGACTTCTGAGCGCCTGCCCGAGTGCTCAAAATCTTTTGGGCTGCTTGCAAATTTGGTTGAGTGATCGCCAGTAGCAGCCCTCTTCCTAAAGAGTCCTATCCTTAGGGCAGGTCTACTGCTCGAAAAAACGACCATCCTCTCCTTCGTCCTCTTTACACTTAGTTGCTTGGGACTAGCTGCCTAACGTTGCCTGTCCGGAGGAATAAGAACCGCTGCTGCTGGGCCTAACGCTATTCCCAACCGTCGTGGAGTTCCCAAAAAGGCATACGCCCTTGAGACTTAAGATAGATGGGAGCTCCCCTCCCCTTGAAACGCAAAGGTCCTAGCTACAGCGCATATTTGACACATATTTTAATTCCCTACATATGAGCCAGATCAAGAGCCCTCAGTATCAGAGAGAGATGGGGAGAAAAGAAAGTCTTTGTCATTGGTTCACTAGCTGTGCCTTCTTCCAATTTCTTTTTCGTTGCCTAAGCACTTACACACCTCGGAGGGTTTCCAGTTCCAGGTTTAGATCCATCCTATAGTCGCAGAACTCATTTCAGATCAAAATAAAGTGAATATACAATCTATAGCCACCACGGGATAGACATCTACGGGCAGGCCCTATCCATTTATATACCAAAAATGATCGAATCTTCGGGCTGTTCCGGTTCCACCAGCAACGGTTCTATATCCAGTGGTGGTTAGAGCTTCTCTCCAATAGTGGTGTCCCGTTATAGGTATAAATAAAGGTACGTACTAGGAGCCTGGTTTGACCTTTCGATCCATTAGAAGAACGAGCCTAAGCTTTTAGAAATCGAGAGGTTCTGGTACCTGTTTCATATATTTCTAAAGCAATGGAAGCAGCACTGACTCCAATAACTGGAGCGAAGGTTGCAGCGGTAGGGACAGAGATAGTGGCAGTGGCATAGAGAGTCACGGAAGTAGAAACTACATCAGTTGTTGCAGCAGTCTCAGATCCAGTTGCTAAGATAGCAGCATCTTTCTCACTCCCGCCCAGGGAGGAAGCTAGAACTTCCTATCCCCACGAAAAAATGGCTTTCTTATTCCCACCGGGGGCTGGCTTACTAGAGATGATCGAACTTGATCTTCTTACTAACTTTGTCAAAGGAGGCTACGGCTACGATGTCTGCATTAACTTTCTCGAGCCTCTCTTTGAGTGACGCATGTTTCCCTTTGAGAAGTCTTGATGTATTGATGAAAGCTCGAAGATGTTTTAGATCGCCCAGTAAGCCAATTTCTCTTTCTCTCCACCTCTGATAGATCTTTCCCCATCCTTGCAAATTAAATTCCCTTCTTGATTAACGGGAAACAGATATCCCAGGAGGCTTCAGCTGCTGTAGGTCTGATCTGCTCGACAGAGGCGACCCCATATGTTGGGTACTGTACTAAGGAAAGAATTCTTGATATTCCTTAACCACGAGGAGGCCAAATTTCTCGCCATAGGAACTCAGATCACATCCGTCCTGTCTTCGTAACATGGTTCGAAGTATCCTTTTTCTTTTTCGAATTCAGCGAGCTCTACTGCCAGGGCATACTCGAGAATCTCGACGTTCTGCTCTGCAGGCAGCTTACTCTATGCTTAGTCTCGGGAAGTGGAGTCCCGCGCCTTCCCCGTATGCCAGAGGAGAAGGAACCCGAATGCCGACTTGCATGTGTTAAGCATATAGCTAGCGTTCCTTCTGAGCCAGGATCAAACTCAGATTTGGACTATGATTGGGCCCTGCAGTGGTAGAACCTGGTGAACCGGGCATACTCCTTCCTAACCTTCTGTGGACCTTGCTTCTCTTATGAAATATGAAATGAAACTTCTCCTCCGACAGAGTGCTTCGTTGATTCAAAAGCTACGTCTTTCCCGTTGCTGAAGCGCCTGCACTCTAGCACGGCGCTCTTTTTGAATCTTTTTCTCTATATTCGCGTGACACTTACTTTACGTGATGTCACAGTTCGATTAGAGCTAGCTCGACCAGCCCGTCGATCCTAACTCTTCGCTGGTTCATTCATTCGGTTTGAAAGGTGTTATTCTAAAGCCAGAAGCAAGCCTCCTCTCATTTAATTTAGGAAGGAAAACAGAAGTGGAAGTGGTGTAAGATGCAGATACGATCCTCAGAATTTACTGCAATGAGTCCATTCGAAACGAACGAATAGTGATTACTAAAGCAATAAATCACAAATGATTCATCGCGTATGTGTGGCGCACTGAACACATAGTTTTCGGAAGTTGTGTGGAATGCGCTTTCTTTTCGCTGTATGGGAGCGCGTAGGGAGCGTGTAGTGCTCTTGTTTTATTTGATTGTACTTTCATTGATTTTTTTTTACTAACTCAGGAACTTTCCCTTAGGGTGCATTCCTGGTAAGTAAGCCGAGTTCTTCCCTTGATAGAAGGACTCGGTGAACGTCTTTCAATGCTTTATTTCTTAGCTTAGTTCTCCCTGCTTTATTAGATCCTTGTTGCTTAAGCTTCTCTGCTCTGATAAAGCAGTCTTATTTAATTTAAGCGCATGGTCTGCTAATAGTGAGAAATCTCGATCTTCTTAGTCTTTCGGTTCGGAAAAGGAACAACCGTTTAGGGGGAAACAGTAGCCGGGGAGTGTGCTATTCCCGACCATACCCTTTGCACTAATGTGTAACTCGTAGTACGGCCGGCGAACTCTATGCTTAGCGCCAAGAGGTGGAGCTGCTACCCCGAAAACGGAGTTCTTGACGCATGTGTTAAGCATATGTTTTTTCCTAATATTTGAGTCTCGGTTGTGCGATTTGGTGCACCCCTTGCCAGTTCGCCAAGGGCAAGGCCACTTTCTTGGGGGGCAGCAGGGTGGACATCCCCTACTCCGGGCTTGGACTCGGGGGTTTTTGAGTTCTCTCTCTTTTTCAAGAACGAGTCTTTTTCCGGCCCTAATTTTCGAAGTGAAAGAAAGGCACTTCGTTAAGGCGAGCAGGGTCCCGCCTGAAAACGAATAGATAGTCTTTGACTTTAAAACAACACTTTTATTTCTATTTATATTTTCTTACTTATATAGGATGTTTCTCGATGTGATACAGACGAGTGACGTCCGCTCTTTCTTCAAAGAGGTAAAACTCCAACCATGGGATCTAGCCTTCGCCGACTGAGAATACTTGCTGTGGGATTTAGCGGCTCCAGCCGCATTGACGATAGTCCTTCATTGCGACTTAGATTGCACGATCAAGATCAAAGTGTCCGTCCGTTCAGTGGCTAGTCGGTGTATGTAGTCCGTTCGGTAAGTCAGCCAGTCGTGATCACGCCGAGCCTGCCGAAGAACTTTCCCCCAAGTCTGTTAAACCGAAGAAAGATGCTCCTCCTCCTCCTCGTTCTAGGAGGGATATGATGGTGTACGGTATTGTCGCTCACATGAAGAAGATCCCTGCTCTGATGAGCATTAAGGATTAGCTGCGATTCTCGTCTGGGGCTCGTCTCGTTTAGCCCTCGAAATGGCATTAGCCGAGAACGGCCTACCACGAAGGCGAGGCGCAGGAAAGGGTGTGGTTGTTTAAGCATCCAGAAGTTGAACTTGCTGTTCCAGAGGTGCTTGTACCCCATCTTGACGGCACTGGTAGTGAGATGCACTTTCTTTTCTCTGTTGTACATGGCTTGTGGCATTGTAGTCTTTTCCTGCCTTTTACTTTTATTTATGATGGATTAGTCACCTTAGTGACCTTGCTCCCATAAGCAGCCCTTCTGGTGAACCGGTTGAGAAGTAGGCCTTGTTAGCTGCCCCCGCCAACTAGAGATCCTCAGAAGCGGACCGAGGAGGAGGCCATCTCAGTGTTGATTTGATCTCCTTCTCTGACCTATGCTTGGAAGCACTGATGTCATCATCTTACCTTGGGTACACGACCATTAGTTGCCTCTGTGTAGTCTGTACGTAACTATTCATCACAGTGAGTGCTTTCCGTCTCTTACTTAGCACGGTCTTATTGGCTTTCTCTCTCTAGGTGAAGTACTACTGCTTTTCATTTTTCGAATCATTCAATCAACCGACCTTGCTTGCCGCCGTTGAGGGATAGAACTCTCCCAATGAAGTAAAGTAGGTGACACATCCGAACAAGAAGAATATAAGCAGACTAAGAAAGTGATTCGGATCTCACACTTTCCACCAACCTCAAAGGAATGGGTAAGAGGCTGACTAAAATAACAAAGGGAGAATATGGTGGTTGAAGCATAGAGCACATTTCCAGTTTAAGAAATACCTTTTTCTTTTCTAACCCGATTGATGGTCACGCTTGAAAACGACTACCCGGATTCCCTTTCCATAGAACGAGTAAGAGAAAGTGAATCAGAGCAATCCCCTGCTGACATAGCTCAATCAAGTTCGTTTTCTTGACGGACTTTTAGCGCAGATATGCCTATTTTGGTTCAGTTGAAAGCATAGCCCAAGGTGAGACTATCACCACTACACTGTCAATGAAATCTTTCAGCTCCTGTTGGCTTCGAACGGGAGTGCTCAAGGCCGGGTGCACCACTTTTCATTCAAATTCCCCATAGCTAGAACTAACTGTTGGACGAAGGTCCGGTTTTGCGTACCGAAGGAAAGCACTAAGAACCTTCTTTCCACTATGTGGTTATGGAACTACGGATCACTTAGTCTACATTCCCGCTTGATTTTTAGAATGACGTAACCTACGAAAGCTCTCTTTCGATGGCATAGTTGAGATCTTCGTTATGGTAATCTAAAGCACCCGTATGGCCCATTCTCTTGTTTGCATATCCAACAGGTGCTCTCTTATCCCTTGATGCTGAAAACAGAGGACCAATCTCAGCCTAGTGCAGATCTCCTTCCACAGTCAAAGATTGCAACAAATCATTTCCGAATCTTGTATCGATGGGAACATATGGGACTGATGCGCGACCTGTAGACCGAAAATCCGAAGATCTCTCAATGTACTCGATTTCAGTGGCTTTTTTTAAACTCTGACTCCCCTTTTCATAGAATTCTTGCTCCAGCACTCAATGGTGATGACTAGCGTAGCGCATTGATGAACTGACTCCTTCTTGCTTCGCGAAAGCCAACTGCCCTGGTGGAGTGAGAGATTAATCTGGACAAGAGATTGAATAAGCAGATTCTAAGTCCGACTTCCCATTTTCCATAAGAGGAGGAGACATAGAAAGGAGTAGGAGAATGACTGCCCAGCTCACTCAGAACCTGAAGATCACATTCTTTTTCTCTTGTACCCGACCTGCTTGCTAACTCAGATGCATTCACTTGAACCGAGATGGTACCCCCCCAACATCCACTGTACACAACCCCCATACTGGGCTTTCGCACCTAACCTAACTGCTCAAAGAAGCCCTTTTTCTTTAATTTTTCTGATATCCCAAATATGGAACTACTCAATGGGATTTCCTTTATCTTTGAGTCGAAATTACTTTGTCTACTGCATGAGTCACAGTTGCTTTTGAACCCCCTCCTCCACTTGTTAGTGTGGCTTTCGAACAGCCAAGGCAAAGGGCTAAGGGTTAGGGCAGCTATAGCTGTACCAAGGGAGGAGGATGGTCTATTCGCTTTGGTCTGTCGAGGATCAAAGAGCCAGCCCGATGTCGAAGGTTCTTTTTATCTCGACCCTGCGTACTGGGCCCCTTTAGTCGTCTATTTCGGATACAGAATTGGTGATTCTAGACATTTCATTTTCTTCTTCTCTGGTGCGGGCCCATTGCCTGTGCTTTGCGTCTTAATCTTCTTCAACATCTATATTTGGCCTAATAAGTCCGTGCTAAACCCTTTTCTCTTGATTCTTTCTTCCTCACTTCTTCGTCACGTAGACTATCCTGCCCCAACCTCGAATCTCTTTCAGTCGGCGACCACTACTCTGACCTCTCCTACTTGGTGCTTCGGCCCATCCTCTGGCTGCAACCATATTGTAGGATTGGTGCTACGGTTCTTGGTGCAACTATGGATTTCGACCCCTATTCGGATCAAGGTCATGGCAACCATAAGTTAGACCATTGGGCCCAACTAAAAAGTACAAGCCAAGGACGCATTCCCTTATCGATGTCAACCGTACACCGAAGCAATGAAGGCAAATGTTTTGGCTCTATAGCTTATTTTATTTCTATAGAGTTAACAACTTAAACCACGTATGGATGAGACATGGTAAGAGAGATCTTGTTATGCATACAGGAGGACAACTCCTTCGAACCTCGATGCATCCTTTTCATTAATCTTATTCCGATAGCACTTAGTCGCTTAAGCAGCTCTTGCATCGCATTCGATCTCTCCATCTAACTTCGCTCTTCAAGTGTGAAATGGCTTTGAGTTCTCCACTGGTCGACTTGACCAGCTTCTGACTACCATGGAAAGCATAACATAGCAATCTTGATGAAGTAGACTAAATGGATGATAAATAAGGCCGGTGCTGCGAGGTCTAAGACTTCTACCAATCAGGAATGAATGGGAAATAGGAATAAGCAGGCGCAAAGGAAGGGAAAAGGATAGGCTTTTCAGACATGCTTTAGACAGATAGCGAAACTAATATGACGCCTTTCTGTGGGCAAAGCTTACTCTGAAAGCACTGAATCGCAGTGAAGTGAGAAATTGGAATCTTATTCCTCTCTTCCTACTATCCACGTAGGAATTTTAGACAGACTGAGAGGCAGACTCTTCTCGTTGATTTCTTTCGTCTTTGGCCCGAAATCGAAAACTTGACAGTGAGACACCCCTACTATGTACACTATGTACAAGGCTTCTTTGAGAGCTGCGGTTCGGGTCACTGCTATGACTATACTATACGTCATTTTGCTGGTCAGGTTCTTTGATGAGCATGCCTTTGAATTAGTAGTCGCGTCGGTGCGGATACCAGACCTTCGATCAAGGACCGGGGCGAGCGGAATTGGAAGGAGAAGCTGGAATTGTGGGTGGCCCGTCCCGGGGATGATGCCCCTACCGCTCCGCATACTTTTAATTTGAAATGGATATTCGACTGAAGCTACTGGTCCCAGAGACAGCAGGAATTAGTTGACCAATCGTTCTCTTTTCTTTCATAATTGCGTATATAGAACATAGCTGATTCACTCTCTCGGATAACCCATTGCTTCTAATGCGAATAAGGTAGCCAAGATAACAAAGTAGATCTCGCCCAAAGGTGCCTATTCTTAGGCCGGTCACCGGGGTGGAAGCCAACTTGCTACTGATATCGCATTCACAGCGGAGTTTGAGAGAGTGATCAGTCAAGTAAGAAAGGAATCTTTAAAATAGGTCACAATAATAATAATATATATTAAATAATAATAAATAAATAATAATATATATTAAATAATATAATAAAAATAAATTAAATAATATATAAATAATAAGGTTTTAGAGGCTCACGCCTTTCTTGACCTTCAGGATGTAGACTTAAGCCGCCTATCCTCTTTGGTTTTCCTCTCCTTTGAGCCTTCAATCCCAGGCATCCACTAAAAAAGGACCTTTCAAGGGAATCGAATCTCAGTATCCGTCCATTTTTTTACTTAACCAGAAAGGCGCGAAAAAGACGGTTTTCGTTGACCAGAGTAAGAAAAGAGGGTCGGTTGAGCCTGTTAGTTAGAGCAGACCGGTGAAGTGCTTTCGGGCAAGCTCAATCGATCAGTCAAGTTAAGACGAAAGGAAAGGCTTTCATAGGCCAGTGAGACCGACAGAGCCAGGTTCAACATCAAGAGCAAATACAGATGCAGGGACAGAGGGCCTCGTTCCACGGAAAACAAAGGAAGGTTCGCTACTAAGTCGACAAAAAATAAGTGATAGAGAACTTGTAAAAGAAAAAGGACAGGAATCAAAAAGCGGAGGCTCTTCTACAAGCTAATGGGGATCATTGAAAGCTCACTGGCTCCTCAAGTTCACTGACTCGAAAGCAAGAAAGGTAGGTCGAATAAATTCCCACTTCATTTTTGATCGGCACTTGACTACTATGAATGAGAAGGGGCACAACCCTTAGCACAAGGGGCAAATCATGCCCTTCGAAAAGAAACCTTGTTTAGTATGTTGGTCTCTTTCATGATCTTTGTAGTCCGATTCTTCTTCTTCGGATTCTCCCAACAAGGGCTATATATAGTCTTCCTTGGAAATATTAGTAGTGAGGCGAAATTCCCCTTCTTCAAGTCAGCTTCAAGCCAATCGAGATCACGCTTCTTCTCGTGGACCGGCAGACAAGGAAAGACCGATGTAAGATGGCAGTCAGACTGAGGAGGAGTCGGTCAAGTAGTACGAAAGAAGGGATTTCGTCTATTGTCCATTAGTAATACTCGTCAAAATGGAAAAAAAAAATAGCATTCTTACCATTAACATCCATAGGAGTAAATGATTCATCCCAATCCGGATGTTCAGGAAGGGCATTGTCGACTAAAGAGATGGTTCTGTCAAAAGACTCTTATAGCTATTGTAGATTTACGAATTGACGGAATGGTGCTTTGTTCACACCTATGTTGATCTACCGCTGCTTTACACGTCCCTGGATAGGCACATTTTACCGGAAAGAGATAGACGGGCAGAAGATCAATGAAAAAAGACTAGCTAGCGTGAGCGGGGGGAGTCTACGACAACCAATACTTATCCAATGAAATTGCCAATTGCAGCAGACTTTGACTTCGCAATTGAAGTGAAGACCTCAGGTCTAGGGGGCCCAATCATTGCATTTGAAAGCAGCGCTAGAAAGCCTATAAGAGCTGTAAACTCGTTATATAGGCACGTAAACGTAAAGAAGGGCTGAACCCCTTACATGCTTACGTCGAAACCTAACCCTCTGGGACTATCTTACTTACAAACCATAGCCTTTCAAAACCAGACAACTGGACGTTCATTGGTGATGTCGATTCCTGCTTGCTAGCTGCTTTTCTCGAAGACTAGCTAGGGCAAAACTGGATCTAATAGGTTATTTACTTTTGAAGACTAACAACGGGTACTAACCTTTCCGGGAAAATCAAGTACGGGTGTCAAAATCAATGTGGTGGGATAGCTTTTCCTTCTATGTCCGCTAGGTTCTTCCCTTTAGGACTGGCTTTCTTAACTCATCTAACAGGATTTGAAGCTTGAGAAGAGAGGGATGAAAGAACGAGACTTGACTCTAATCAATAGGCGAGAGAGGCATTCTATTTCTATTAGGGCTGGCAGGAGAGAAAATCACTTGAAAACTCGTAGAGCTTAAGAGCTTATTGGCTTGTCCTAGAACTGGCTATCCAAGACAACAACTGCAACTTTCGCGCCAACTGGATTACTTGAAACTCCTTCAAAAATGGCTTAACACGCTATCAAAAGGAAATTGGAAAAGGCGAAGGGCTTAGCAATAGGAGCAACTGGCCCGCCATCGAATAAGAATAATCAATATGCTGCTAATAGATTGGGTGGGGTCATATTACATAGGGAAAGGGGAAGAAATCAATATATCCCTTTCATAGGGATAGGCCCTATGGTAGTACTGCTTTCACTCCAAGCTATATATGCCTAAAATAACAGACGTATTCTGCCTTATTCACGCTCTATCTAGAAAAGCCCAACCCTAGAACCCATTTTCTTTTGAATTAGAACCAGCTATCCAAAGCTTTTCAACTTGCCTGATGATGTATTGCCTAAGGACAGTTGAAAGTAAAGAAAGTCCAACTTTCAATGCATCGAAGACAACAGAACAGGTAAGAATAGCCGCCCTGGAGAGCATATGGACGGGGAGGAATGATAGGAATAGGACCCTTAGCTTCTTCCTTCGTTGGCTTCTTAGTTTGATAGCTCGGCATTCCAGGTAATCCTATTTTGGGAGATAGGAAAGGGCAGAACTTCTAGTCTTAGTCCCCTTAGCCACCTGTTGTCCCTTATAAACCTTAGGTTAGAAAGGTGAGACAACATATTGATTAATGGGATACCATTACGGTATGACTGGATGGAACTCAATTAGATGGTTGGGCCCTCCCAATGGATGTATGGGAAAATGGATTAGCAATGGATTACTTTAGGACTCCAACTTCAAGCGATGGGAAAGGAGAAGGTGAAAAGCTTTTCTTTCGTTTCAAAAAGGAATGTCGTAGTTAATGGAGACACTAATCCTTGTTGGCAATCCCTCTGGGAGTGAGTGACTTTCGGGTGTGGGGCACGCACGCTTAACAAATTCTAGTGGTAGGTGGTTCGGGGTCCTCCCCGGTACTGTGTTTTTCTTAATACTGCCGTGCTGACTGTTTCGCGCCTAACCCTATTTGGCTTGGTAGTTCCCCGTCGGTTCTGTACAAGTTGACGACCTTACAAAACCCCTAAAAGACCCAATCCCTCGGCCCGCCAAACGACCCGCGCCGCCAGCAGCACAAAAGAAAGGCATACGAGCGGAACAAGACCAGACTGATAACTCAATGGAAAATCAATTCGAAAGGGGTCGTTTTCTACTTCGCTGAAAGAAAGACTAATGTAAGCTGATCTCACACTCCGGTACTTCGTACCAAAACCTATCTTGGTGTGTGTTGATAGGAAGATAAGAAAAAGACTATAAAGAACCATTCCAGAATCTCCAGTTGGAAATTCAGAACATAGAACTGTGCCTTCACCCAACCCACGTGGTCCTTTTGGCAGCCAAACCACGGGGTGGCCAATAACGGCATCAGAGACCATTATGTTATGTTATTAGCATTTACTCCAACTCATCAATGCCATTTTCATACAAGGAATTTCGACTGAAAATGACACCTTATTCGCTCTGCTACAACGAACGAACTAAATGGCAGACCATCGAGGGTGAGTGAACGGCTAGCCAAAGCTTCTCGTTTGGATAAAAATCGTGGTGGAAATGCGGTTGAAAGCTGAAATGAGATGACAGAACGAGTGAAAGAAGTTACTGAAAGTCAAGCCCCTTTTTAAGGGCAACATGGGAGTGCGAACTCGATTCCCCGTACGACACACACAACTATTAACGCTCTTTCTCAATCAGGTCCGGAACGCACAGTCTTGTTCAACCTTTCCTGCCACTCGGCTAAGTTCGCTTCTAACGAAGTCCAAACGTGTCTTTGAACGCCCAAATGCTCTAATGCTGCTGACTTGAAATCAGACGATGCATCGAAGATGTGTATGAGAAGGAAAAAACTTCGACTATCTTAGTTCGGTACGGAACGCCCAGCCAATTTGAAGGACTTCAACACTCACTTATACCATAGAATCAAACCTCCTTAGGGTTGCCTTGTGCAAACTCAAACTTCAATCTTGGAGCACTCTCGGCTCTACGGTGTTTATTTGCCAACTCCAAGGAAGTATAGGCAAAAGATAGAACCAATTTCACAGATGAAAGGTATGCTGGAGCTAGAAGAGAAGCACATTGGAATGATTCATATTATTTGCCATGCAAATGTTCCAAGCAAAGGAATTCTTAATTCGATTTCGGGGTAGGGAGCCCTTTTTGCCCTATTAGGGGGGAGTGATAACGAAGAACAAGGTCGGGCAAGCCTATTTACTTGATCCGGGGGAAGGTTTTTCAATCCCAAATCCTAAGTTTTTTTATGCCGAAGAATCGGCTTAATCAGAAGCAATGGCAGTGGGGAAGGTTGAAGGATCTTCTTTTCCAAGGGAGGTAGTGCCTACGTGGCCTGGCCTAAGAACCGAATGGCAAGCGGAAACTACTTAAGTAAGGTAGCCCCAGATGGACTGTACGCGAGATTGGTTCTAGATGCATCTGTCCTGGAAAGCGAGAGTGTCAGCTAGTTGGAAGCAGCCATTGCGTAGTTGTGTAGTGGCAAAGATTTTTAGGCGAGTAAATAGACAAAAAAGTGTGGACCATTAGTTCCACATAGCTAGTATGAGAAAAAGATGATACGAGTTGCCATGTTCCCAACGATGGATAGCTAGGCTAAGTAGGCTAGGAAGTAATATGACTTAATCCATCAGTGCCATTACCTTGCCCCGACCAAGTGTTCCAATCCACTCCCTACCATGTCCCGAGTGTTCGCCAGATAGAGGTCCAATGAGTGGGCTATGTGAATGTCGAAGCTATAGTCTGCTGGGCTAATTAATCCACTGCAATGGAAGATCGATCCACCACTGCTGGACCAAAGAAGGGTATGGCGGCGCATTGGTAATGGAAGGTATGGCGGAAACTACTGAATCAACCGTTGAATTCCTCCGCCTATGTATGCCCCTGGTGAAAATGCAACTGCTAGAGACACTTCTGGATCGACCGCTTTTTCAACGGCTTAATAATCAACAGAAAGGGTCTTCACTGAAATTTGCTGCGACGGAGGAATCGGACCCTCTAATCCGCTGTGTTCTTAGCGTGCGTGATCCGGTGCGTGCGCCTATTATGGTTGTCGAATGGGCTTCCTCCAGTCATAATGATCCCGCACAACCAGTGCCTTTTCCACTGTCGATTTATATATGTTTAATATAACAAATCGGTCAGTTAACGACATGACAGATCGGCATGCACATTCCAATTCAAAAATACTTTATTTTTTTCCCAACAGCTTTCTTGGAATTGGAATTGAGATTTCCTGTTTGCTACTCTAACCCTATTGGCGTATCGAAACCAGGATTAAGTAAATCATTCTTAATGTCGGATCATAACGTATAACACACATGGAGGTTCGCTCTAGGAAAACCTGCACCTACATATACTATATTCCATGATGACCAGCTCCTTCACTCGCTTACAGGTCACTTCACTCTCTTTAGGGAGTAAGGCCCGTTGAAGTCCCCGAAGAAAGGGAAAAAATAAAGGCTATAAGTAGGCCGTTTGCTATTGCTATAAGGGCTGCTCGCCTTTATACGGCTTGGCTTCGCTATCGCTCCTATGTAGTGGTCGGCCTTCCTACCATACCATAATGCCTATGTTATAGTGCGTTAAGCTTCGCCAGAAGCAAGCAAGACGAGGAAGCGAAGCTTCGTAGACAAGGCTCGTTCCGTGCTTGACTTACGAGCTCGTGTAGTAAGGCCTCGCCCTACTTCAATAAGGGCTGTTTCACTCCACTCGTAAACGAGCGTTAGAGCGAATTGAGCGAGCGAGCGAAGCCTTCCTGGAGCTTCCCCCTTCCCCCACCCTACAATTTCATTTCCGCCTCCCCAGTTTAGTTGGTTTGGAGGATGAACGCAAGCCTACTATAAAATTTACTCATCGTTGTTACCACCCCTCCCACTAAACTCCCAAAGCGCTGAATAAAGTCTTTCTTTTTGTGCTTTAGTCGAAAAGGCGAACCTTTTATGCTGACCCCCGTTGAAGTGTTCCGCCTGGAGTTCATTTATTCTTTTTAAGAAGAATTCCAAAAAGGCCTCCGAGGAAGTATCGATAGCTAGAGTCTCGATAATTTCGGCAATTTTGGACTCCTTTCGTTCCCTCTCATAGCCGATATTAAAGAGAACACGTAGCTCTCTCTTTACTCTCTCTCGAAGAGTATGGGGCGCATGTTCGACCTGTGAGAGTTGTTGGGCAAGCCCATCCCCACTGGAATCTTCATTGTCCGAACCCTCACAGAGACAGTGGATGAAAATGGAAGGAAATGGCATTTGGATGCCCAAGCAGGAGAAGAGAACCGAATTGATAAAACAAAAAAGCAAATAAAGGAGCAAAGTCTTTAGGAAACGTGGCATTCGCCCCCAGAATCCCTTGACAGCTGCATAAATCGCTACAATTTGTTTTTCAATTGAAACAAATTGAAAACATCTTTTTCTCCCCATAGACGAAGTGCTTCGTTTCAGGTCAATTCTTCGCTTCAATCGCTTCGATCCACCCCCTCGGTGAAAAACAGTAATACGCCCTGAGGAATTCCTACCAGCAGACTTCCCTGTACTCAAAGTGAATTGTCTAAGTGCTCTCCCCTCACTGAACCGACTTGGATCTGAACTACGATTCAGATCAAGTCTTACCGAAATCGGATTTCCTTTTCGTGCCATATGCGCTTAGACTTTACCTTTTCCCCTTTCTTCCCTTTCCTTTATTTGTTCTCGAAGGTCTTCGTCTCCGTGTAGAAGCAAACTCTCCAAATTTATGACCAACCTTTCCTTCAGTGATCTTACAACGAACAGGAGTTTTTCCATTGTAAATGAGTACGGAGCAATCAACGAATTCCGGCGAAATAGAAGATCTACGTGACCAAATTTTCCTGCTCAAAAGAAGATCTCTCTTCTTCTTCATTCTCAACAGGAATGCATCAACAAAACTTCCCTTCCATATGGATCGTCGTGGCATGAACTTAGTCAATAGATTCCTAGCTAACTCCTCTTCCTATTGATCTTGATTAGTTCCAGCTTAGTTTTGTTGAGAGTTCTCTTTCTGGACCGGACCCATTTTTAGACCGTCTCCTGAAACACCTGCTTATCCTGCATGTGCTTTCGGGGCCCCCCACTCATTCAATCACTTGCTTGTGATTGCAGCCATTCCCCGAAAAGGGAGAGACGAGGGAAAGATCACTCCTAAATGCAGCCGTGATCTTATATACGATACCACCAGACGCGCCCCTGCCTCCCTCGCAGTCAAAACTCTCCTCTCCAGTGAGACCAGACGAGCCAGAAGCCTCCTTTCCTTCAACTAATTCAAGCGATTCAGTCAGTAGGAAAGTCATCTCACTGAACATTGGATTATATACAACCTCGTTAACATTACAACCAATCCATCGAGAGTCTTCTATACATTTACATTTACAGTTTCTATTTCTCCCCGAACAAACAAGAAAAGAAAAGGTAGAAGTGAGCTTCCTAAAGTTTTAGTACTGTAGTTTGAAATGAAATTAGATCCAAGTTGAATAGAAGACAAGATAAGAACCTAACAGAACTTCATAATTGCATAAAAGGATCCAATACTACTAAAAGGCTCCAGATAAGATCGCGTGCAAGTAAGGAAAAGGCCTTTGTTCGGCGACCACGACGAACTGCACTTAACATGAAGGGGGACTACTTACAATACGTCAATCCACCAGTGTACCAACCTACCAGAATGGGAAGGAAGATGGGCGGGTGTCAAAAGATCTGGAGCAAGTCCAATCGAAAGGTAGGCTTAGGCTACACGCATACAAGAATGGCTGAAAAGAGAGTAGCGAACCGACCAAGTCACCTTCATCTCCTCGGCCTCAGCATCAGTATCCCCATCCGCCCTTAGTCAGCTAACCAAGAATCAAAGGAATTTGCCCTTTCATCCGGATTTCCCTTCTGAGATTGGTTTTCCCTCCCTGACTCTGGGCTGGATCGAATCCTTCCTTTCCTACTCCCCCCACCAGATCCATTAAAGGAAAACAGACTCAAGGATGGGGCCATTTTCCATATGTCTCTAGAAAGATAGGAGCTAATAATTACTTTGATTACGATTACAGATTTCACTCTCATGTAATTACTCCATGTGTAACGCCCAAGGGGCCTTCTTTTATTCTATTTAAACAGATGATCTCTCACATTGAAATACACATCCATCACCCAATCTGCTTAAAGTATTTCCAACTCTTTCATGGTATCAGAGCACTAGCTCTTGGGAAACGTTCAGTTGGTTCTGCTTTAAATAGTCCTCATTGGTATGCGGCCATGAAAGAAGAACTTAGTGCACTTCATCATAATGACACATGGGATCTTGTTCCTAGAAACCAGAGATGAATGTTGTTGGTTCGAAGTGGGTGTTCAAAACCAAGCTAAAGGCAGATGGGTCGGTTGAACGGTTTAAGGCAAGACTAGTTGCAAAAGGCTACAACAAACTGGTTGGTATTGATTTCGATGAAACCTTTAGTCCGGTTATTAAGCCTACTACTATTCGCCTTGTTCTTGCGTTGGCTGTTATGAACAAGTGGTCTGTAAGACAGCTGGATGTCAAAAATGCTTTTCTCCATGGTTATCTTAAGGAGACAGTTTTCATGGAGCAACCTCCAGGCTTTGTCAGCACTGATCATCCTGAGTATGTTTGCCGCCTCAAGCGAGCACTTTATGGCCTTAAACAAGCACCCAACCTAGTAGGCTATAGCTGTCCACTATAGGAGCTTTCTTCTAACAATCCCTTACTTGGTATGTCACGAAATCATGAAGCGAGCTCGTTCTATTCCATATCCATATGGATGGGGGAAAGAAGATCGACCAACCATGGACGGAAAGCAGAGGTGTCAAAAGGGTTTTCTTCGAACAAATGTCAGTTCCCATAGAATAGGAAGAAAGGGGCTGACTGAAGCTTTTGCTTTTCTCGACGTAAGGAAAGGACTCAAAGCGAAAGCTAGAGGGAGAGGTCCCCATTCTTGTCCAATGACTTCTCCCGGCCACCCTCAACCTTTGGATGAACCAATCTTCGACTCTTTTGTTTGACCTCCCCTAACTCGAGACCTTGACTCTTCGGGGCTTGCCAATCATGATTGTTTGACGAAAAAAGCTCTGATCCCAGTTTGGGACTTCCTCTTCATGTCACGAGAGGCATTCGATACTTTGAACTTGAATATGTATGAGAGAAAGAAGAATTGTGATCTTCACTACTGGGGAAGAAGAGTCCCCTACCCCACGGAGGATCATAGATCTCAATAAGCGGATCATGAGTCAGTACGTCAACAATCAGAAAAACCTCCATCTGGCACATTTCCCAATCTAAGGATTGTTTGTCAGGTCTTTCCAATGCCGGGGAAAGGATCAGCAGCAAACCACCTTTTTTTACAAATGATTGTGATTGTGGAGTTGAGGCAGGGGACGGTGCTAGACGACTCGGCGATTCTACCCTACCTTTTTCCCAGGATTGGACGCCTATTGACGAAGCTCAGGATTGGATTGTCGCCCTACTGCTTGAGGAGAACAACCTACCACTGACTTTTTTGAAAGTACCTCTCTCATTGCACCAAAAGAGTCTGTCTTTGACGATAGGGCTTGAGGTCGATCGGTCCACCACTAAGGATCTATGGTAGGTCAAAGAGCGAAGAAAAGATTGCCCACCACTTGTCCTTGTACGCGCTATAAGATATAGGCTTTCTATGAAAGCTCGTAGGATCAGCTGACAAAACAGAAAGGGATTCGGACTCGCCTGGTTCATGTCTATCGAAGAGGGATCTCAGATTGCGCTTGACCGCAGACTCGTAGCATGGGTGAAAGCTTTAACCTTACATCAGTGCCTAGGGCCTACTGAAGCGCTGCAGATCCTAGCGGAGTCTCATGCAGGCCTGCCTAAGTGGTGCTCATCAGTCGGGACAGCGTCAAAGAACGAATAGATAAGTGGAAAAGTATAGTTTTTTTTTTAGGGAGGAAAACAAGGAGGGGCTATCTGGGTAGCGAGCTTGAAAGCTTGATCGATCCATCATCCACTCCACAAAGGAGTATTTGCTATAATTATATGGAGTGGATAAGAGTCAGAGTTGTTGTTGGGAAAGGATAGAATGAAAGGAATGAATGCAAAAATCCAGCCAGCTTGTATTTAGAAAGATTGGCCTGGAGAAGAGAAGCAAGATGTGGGGGTTCGGTTAATGACCCCAGAGGGGCCCGGGTGGACCATGGTAACTCGGCGAGTCACTGACTCATGAGATCCAGCCTTGCCTCCCATACTCACCTCAACCTGCTTTCTCTTTTTCTTGTTTTAGACTTGGATCTAAGGGCCCCACCCCATATCCCTGCTCGAAGAGATGGTAATCTGTGCTTCACAGCTACTGGTGTCATCACCCTGCAAAGAGGGGGAACCAACAGAGCTGACGGGTTCCTTAGCATGTTCCTCGCTGCCCTATTACGTAAGGGGGGGCAAGACTCTCTTTCTCAAAGGCTCTGTTCATGCTAGCCTCCAAAGAGTCACTAGTTTTCCACTATCTCTCATCTGGCATCTCAGTGCAGTCCTACAGCTCATGGCCTATCTTACCACAACAAAAAGATTGTAGGTAGGCCCTACGAGGGGGAGCTGCGGTCCTGATCTGGATCTCGAAAGTGCCAATGGATTAGCTATGAGTTCTCAGTCAGAGGCTGTGAACCTGAGCGATCAAACCCACTTTCGCGAACCTTCCAACCAAGGATAGGGACGCTATAGATAGTGGTTTGGGTTGACCAGTGCGAGCCAGACAGTGGTAGGGGGTCTCGGAAATGATAGCCCCATGGAAGTCAACTGGGAAGTAGGACCTTGGTGGACTGGACCAAGAGACGGAAGGAAGGATCGATCAAAGGATCATCTGGGCCTCAAACTGCTTGGAATGGTTTTGCCAATTCTGGAGATGAAAGGCATTTCTTCTTCATTCATTGACCCCTTCGTTCAAGAGGTCTACGAAAGCCGATCTTAATGTTCTACTCGTTGAGGAAAGACTATGTCTCTGGTTTTCACTTCCTCCTCATCAGATCAAAAAAAGAAGCAGGATGAGTCCGCGCTATCCCATTGGGATTGAGAGAGCCATTCTCTGAAGAAAGAGTGGAAAGAGACGAGAGAGCAAACTCCCTATGAACCAAGACCAGTCCCTTATTCAACCGAACGAGCTTCACAGGGTCAAGCGGTAAAGGAGGACCTAGAGAATCAGTGGGAGCAAAGCTCACTATTGGATCAGACATAGAATCGAAGACGGAGCAGCAAAGCCAGACTGAAAACCAGCCAGCCTCCCACCTATGATGATGCCCTAGGGCGAATTCGCTCGAACGGGCTAGGCTTCCTTCCCTGAACTGGCTGCCCGGTCCTTCTGTCTTCATTTGTTGTTCTTCCCCCTATCCATTGATCCATTTGGATTGGCTTTATCTATGACCGACGACTACTCTTTCTAGGTTGAGACTGATTGATCCCCGACCTGAGAAAGGCTTTGTTGGTCTTATTGGACGACGTCTGGTTCATCGAGAGAGAAAGCAAGGATAGAGAATCGAGACGACAGAACGGTGAGTCGCAGTGTGTGAGCGGTGCTCTTTTCAAGTGCCTAGACTCGGTGAGTCTTTTTCCTATTGTTCCGACCCGAAAGTGGTTCATGTGAGTGGTAGGATATCTTAGGCTTCAGAAAAGGGAAGGAAGGCAGTGGTCAGAGCTATGGGCCATTGGTGGTCTCGGATCAAGAGTCAGGATAGTCACACTAGCAGTCGGAAGCAGGACATGTAGAATCGAAAGAAAGGAGAGAATCAATTGGACGACAAGGCTATGTTCAAAAATAGGTGAGTCCAGAGCCCTTCCTTTCCGATTGAATTGGAACATCAAGATCGAATGAAGATGGATTGACGGCATAAGTTCGAAGAAAGAGGGGATAGGATTGGATGTCTTCACCATCTACTGAGGTGAGGGATGGCCCCAAACAGCGGGCAATACGACTTTCAAGTGCTGGTGATGGGATTTTGGCCCCACCTACTTACTGCTGAGGGCAAGGACCGATAGAAGAGGTCTAAGGTCAATCACTGACAGGCACCGCGAAGAGCTTAATGAGGCAAAAGACTAAAGACTCGATAAGGCGGGCGAAGAGCTGATGAAAATAAAGCGTCAGACAATCCATCGCCTTTTTGACTGGAGAAAAAAGGTTCCACAACACTGTTCTTTCCTTCGATACGAGAGCTCAGCTACGGCCAAGCGTTTTGACTGCTCGCGTCGCTGAGTCACTCTTGCGCTATCGCTCTGGATTCATTGGAAATCAGTCTTGCTTCTGACGTAGCTTTCGATTCAAGTCAAGAAAACCTGGAACTCCTCTTTGAACCTTGACTCCTCATGCTCTCTCAGAAGGAAAGGAGTGAGAATCCGCTTGCCTTGCTTTCTTGCTTGCCTGCTTAATTTTCAGATCATGCCTCGCGAAAAAAAGACTGACCGACCAATCAGCCAGTTCCGTCGCTGCGAGTTCCTCCATTTGATAGTTTCGCCAATATACAGAGCTCTCAAACCGAGAGTAGTTGCTATTATCTAAGATCAAAGGTGCTCTGACTTTTTCCTCAGCTAGAAATAAAGAAATTGGGTTCGACGCCATTAGGGTCCACGGCTCAGACGACATCTGCAACTCAGAGGGAGCAGTAGATCATCGATGGAAGAGTCAGGTCAGTCCACTTTGATGGGGACTGTCTTCTATGGATTCTGGATTCCACTAGAGGGACCCCTATCCTAGCACCAAAGGTCGGCAGAAGGGGACCTCATAGAGACGCAGGAGATGAAGGATAGGCCGGAAAGGAGGGGCTCATTCGACTCATCAGTGATCCCAGGGCCTACCTCAAAGATGGGATTGGTGGATTGGAAAGCTTAGGCAGGAGTCGGACATTCCATACCAATCTGTCTGATCCGCTACTAGCAGGTGGTCCTCTCCAATCCAATTTCTTCATCGATAGGTGGGGTTAATGAATTCGTAGGTTACTGATTCGGGTTGTCAAGAGGAAGAAAGCTGGTACGGGTCCCGACCGAGTAGCTGCACCTTGATGAAAGGATCATTTGAGTTCCAAGAAAGAACTACTAACTACGATTCTTGGTGGGAAGTATCGATCCAAAACAATAGAGCAGTTGTTTTGTGCTGATATTGCGTATTGCGATTCTCATGCCTAATGTATAAGCCGGAGCCCCTCCTGACAACTGTATTTGAGTCCGTTCACTCCTCACTCTACTAACGCAGGGTAAGTGATTATTGATATCCGACTGCCGGTGGGGAGACCGTAGACTGAACTGAAACCGTAACTGCAAACAAAGGGAAGAAGGAAAGAAAGCTCCTAGCTAGAGAGTGATGCTCCTAGCGTTACATAGACTTATGCTCTTAGCTTAGCGCGCTCTAGCCTGATGCTCTTAGCCCACCTACCTTCTTTCTTGGCTTACCGAGCTCGAGTACACCCGCTGCCTACATTCATTCTCTTTGCCAGTTCAGTGCACTTTGAAAGAAGCGACAGAAAAGCAGCCCCTTGGTGTTGAGCACTACTGAAAGAAGCTATTAAACAAGAGGTTAGGGCTATGGTGTCACTTTCCCTTTCCCGAGTTTGTTAATCGAAGACTGGTAACCAACCCTAATCTGTTAATCGCTTAGCCGAGACCGGATCCGTGGACTGAGCTGCTTACCGTTGAAACCCGATCATTCGAAACAGCACAGACAGACCGAGGGCCTGGTGCCTATGATGTCATCGTCAAAGAACACTCGAATGGGCAAAAGAAAAAAAAGAAAGAAATCCTTCCATCCAGCTTTCAAGTAAAGGAATATTCCCAATCCAATAATAGGGCGTTCCCTTGAGTGAGATCGAAAGCAAGATTTACTGCGGACTCATAACATAGACAGCAGAAAAGCTTCAACGACTACATTTTTACCAAATTTCGTCCTGGTTTTGAAATCCATCTTTAGGTTGTTGAAAAAAGGATTGGCGGGTCATCTCTCCAGAAAGAGAGGGAAAAGAGTTTTGACTTGATGAAGGAGAAGGAGATGGTGTACCACCGGGGGAAACGGCATTCCCGTCAACCCCAGAAAGAAGAGAAATAATGATTGCTAAAAGGAAACCTCCCTCCCATCCTACACATATTAAAAAAAAGGAGAGGGCTCGACCCCCCAGAGAGAACCCAATCTTAGAAAGTAGGGCCTGAAAAAAGGAAAGAGAAAAAAAAATGAGACAAATAGAATAAAGATAAAAAAACAAAACTATAGTTACTAGGAAAGCCCCGGAGATTCTATGGGAAATTGGAAACGTCGAAGTAAACTGTGGCTTACAACTAGGAAGATGAGGAGATAACGGGCGAAGGCTATTCCATGATATTTGGTTTGTTGTTCATGTCGTTTCTTTCATTTTCCGTGGGCTTTTGCGCAAAGTGTTCATTGTTCATTATACGTAATTCTTCTTCATTTTTTTTTTTTTCTGTGTCTGTCTTTTTTTAGTTGTTTTTTGTCTGCTTTTCTTTTCACTGTACTCGGCCGCCCCCGTACTCCTATCCACAAAACAAGGACTTCTCGTGAGAATATGTTGCTTGAGCGAGGGCCTTCCTCCAGCTCTGATAAAGCTGCCCATGACACAAGGTTGCCAATCTCTTCTCTTCAATAAAATTAAATTCTTCATATCGGGTTTTGACCTATTCACTTTCTTCCAACTCAGTTTCCACCAGAACTCTTAAGGAAGGAATTTCCTAATCACGAAAAAGAGTGGTACGGTCCCAATGAAAGTGTCTCTTAGCTGGTTTACAGGCTTCAGAAAAAAGGAAAAAAATAAAAATCACTGTCATAACTCCAAGAGTGAATTGCCGTAACTGCTCAGAATGTTATTTGTCGAGTTGACTGGCTTTAGTTCAGACAGCTGAAAGAGGATCATAAACCGCCACCCTTCCGCGGGGGTGGGGCTTCGGGGAGTGTGAACTTCCTGAATAGAATCAATCAAGCATTCCAGCGAGCCTCTGTCCTTTATAAGGCAATCCTGTCTCCTCTCTCTGCTCTTTCAAATCGGTCTGCCCAATCGGCTTGGTTGAGGAAGTTGGGATTTGAAATGCTAAAAGAACGCCGTTCGGATGTCCAGTCACCTGAGGTGCAATCAACAACCAAAGGGAGGATGGGCAATCAATATCCTTAATCAATCCTTCTATACAGAATAAAGAAGTGTGCTTCGCGTGTGCTGGTGCACTAGAGCAATATCTATAAGGGCGTTCAAATGTTATCATTTTTAACAAAAAAGTTTCTGCAAGCAAGAAGGCCGCTCTTCTTGACCTTAAGAAGGAATGGAGTCAGGGACGACCTTACTCTCCTCCAAAGCAGAAAAATACCTAAATCCCGATCGAGAAACCGCTGTGAATAGGTACTCCCCTGCTGGAGATCCTTCTCATGCCCGTTTGCCAACATCCAGAAAACCCGCCTTCTGCTATCTTCCACTCCGAAGTTTAGGATGGAGTTTCCCATTTGGTTGGTGATTCTGACTTGTCTTATTTGATTTGAATCACTTGGAAGGGTGAGGATCGGCTGGATGCCTTGGAGGTACCACAGATTGCACCGTTGGCAGCGGTGCTTTTGAGTGCCCCTAACCTTGGGGGCGCCGTAGATCGAGTTCTGGGCGAAGGTTACCAGTTTCGCAGCCCTTCGAAACTCCCTTCTGGAAAAGGTTCAGTAGATCTACCAGGTTTCCGGAAATGACCAAAGAACCAAAAAGCCAAAAACTGCTAACCGAGAGTCCTTGCCCATGCGGGGAATCTTTTAACTGAACTATAAGACATGAATTTACAGGAAAGAAGAGTTATGACCCGCTCAATCTTGTACCTAGTAAGAAAGTACAATCCTTGGCGACAACGGTAAGAACAATCATAATCACTATGGCACCCGCAGAATCCATCTCAGGTACAGGCTTAATTGTAATTTAAGAATAGACAAAAGAAAATGGAAGGCAAAGATATAGGGATATTTTACTTAGAAAAATGAAGTTGAGTTGCTTAGAATAATAGAAAAAAAGAAAGAAAAAAAAGGAAAAGTGCTACTGACTTCATGTATTTCGTTGAAGTCAGTAGCACTTCTACTTTAGTCATAATAGAAGAATCGGCAAAGAAGAGGAGTTAGAGCAAGGAAAAATAGACAACTCGCCTGGCAAACAAAGAGTAGAGAGTGAGGCCAAGGACCTAACGAAACTCTCAAATATCGATCGCGGTCTCTCGAGATTGGGTGGGTGTTCAGTCTACCGCAAATGTGAAAGCTATCGAAAATCATGCGCATTGCATGCCATTCTCCCATCAGACTTTCGTTGGAAAAACCAAGGCCAAGTCTCTATCTCCTTTTTCTTTTCGGGAGCAGAGCTGTCACAGAATGGAAATTCAAATGATTGAAGTTTTTTTAGAATGGCGATTCCTCACAATCGCTCCTTGTGATGCTGCGGAACCATGGCAATTAGGATCTCAAGACGCAGCAACACCTATTATGCAAGGAATCATTGACTTACATCACGATATCTTTTTCTTCCTCATTCTGATTTTTGTTTTCGTATCACGGATCTTGGTTCGCGCTTTATGGCATTTCCACGAGCAAAAAAATCCAATCCCGCAAAGGATTGTTCATGGAACGACTATCGAGATTATTCGGACCATATTTCCAAGTATCATCCCGATGTTCATTGCTATACCATCGTTTGCTCTGTTATACTCAATGGACGAGGTAGTAGTAGATCCAGCCATTACTATAAAAGCTATTGGACATCAATGGTATCGGAGTGCGCCTCTTAACGAGGGTGATTTAAGTGCAACGAAATGTACCGGTGGTTCGCGAAGCATCTGGCTTACCGGTAATCTCCCATTCCCGTCGTCGAGAGACTAACTATAAGAACTATAGCATGCCAGAAACGGGGAGTTGAGGTGGTTAGACCTATACCCCGAAATGCTCCCAGCATAGGAGCCTATGGTTCCATTCTTGTTGTTGCTGGAGGTACACATACCTCTTCTCGGTGTGGAGCGATATACGAAAAATAGATGCTAAGCCTGCAATGTCTGATAACGGCGCTGAAGTTTTGAATCTATCGGCACCACAGCAGTGGCATACAACTTTGGACCTAACGGCCGGCCCCGTTACCTTTCGGAATGGGGGATCCCCGTTGGCAACAACCACGGTAGTAGTTGCGGAACTACTGGGCCAAGAGAGGACAACCTGTTGTTCCTGCTCCTCTTTCTTCGCTTCGGGGACGGAGGTCCTACGGTAGGTAACAGCACGCACAAGCACTTGACCGAAGGGGACCAGCGCTTCTACTCCTCCACCGAGGAGCCGTTCGCAGCGAGAAGCAAGGGATGTCGTGAACGGTGGGAGGTCAAAGAAAGAGAATTGACCTATTCATAGAGTGATCCTATGATCTATATAGAGGATATAGACTATGTCCTCTATTATATAAATAAAGATAAGGGTGACTCAATCAATTGGGGGTGGGACCTGCTGGCATAATGCACGCTGGAACGTGGGAATTCGAGGTCTCATGAACTACTTTTTTTTTCGTGGACAAACTTTCCGGTCAGGCCTATGGATGGATCCTTTTAGATCTACGGGCCGGCCGTTCACATGAGCATAGGGAATCTATACTCGAGCGTTCGACTTGGCCCCTGACAGGATAGGTGAGGAATCACTCTTGATCTGATCTATTGGGGCCTACAACTTCGCCGAGCCGACTAGCATCCCTTTCCACTGCGCATTTTTCAAACAAAGAAGACGACTATAGGATCGAATTCGCTTTCCGTGGTGAACTGGTCGTCCCATACCTTCTTCGTGTCTCATGTGTGTGGAACCAGGTCTTTTTCGGTTCCAGCTTAACTGAAGTAGGTAGGGCTGGGCGAGAAACGGTCCCCTGTTGCCTATTAGTAAGCGGGCCTTCGATTCCACCGGGGTCTTACGGTCTCTGAGAGGGGGGAGAACTACCTAACTAAAGAAGAATAGTGCTCTTTATAAGAGTAGGCGTGGAGAGCTTTTTGCGGGGAAACTTGCAAGTCAAGTTTGGGGGGAGGCGGGCGTCGACCCAACCTTATGAGTATTCGGACTATAACAGTTCCGATGAACAGTCACTCACTTTTGACAGTTATACGATTCCAGAAGATGATCCAGAATTGGGTCAATTACGTTTATTAGAAGTTGACAATAGAGTGGTTGTACCAGCCAAAACTCATCTACGTATGATTGTAACACCTGCTGATGTACCTCATAGTTGGGCTGTACCTTCCTCAGGTGTCAAATGTGATGCTGTACCTGGTCGTTCAAATCAGACCTCCATTTTGGTACAACGAGAAGGAGTTTACTATGGTCAGTGCAGTGAGATTCGTGGAACTAATCATGCCTTTACGCGTGCGCCCGGATACATAGGCCGACTGCTGAGCCCACTCTGGCTCAGCCGCACCACCCGGGGTCGGGGTGCGAGCCACCCGAGAAGCAAGCTATTACAGCGAGCGGCTGGAGCAGTAGGGAGCCGAGGAGCAAGGCAGTAGATAAGATAGAAGAAGGGGCCAGGCTCCCGGTAGAGCAGGGGAGACGGTTAGGATAACGAACTTGAAACGCGGAGCCCGAGCGGCCGGCGAGCGAGTGGTTAGTGGCAAATAGCGCCCTAGTTGATGGCATTCCTCTCTGCGGCTGGCACTCGAGGAACCACGGGACACTCCATACAGAGCAAGCAAGTCTTAGGGATGAGACGCCCGCGCAAGGACCTCAATTCTCATTAGGAGGTCGAACCAAGGACCTATAGAAGTCGGGGCTACCCCGTCCCCATGGCAACGCAACAGTGTCCTGAGGGAGGAGTTTAGAGGCCTTATAGTAGCACGGACCTCTTTTTCTTTCATTCTAGGTCATGCGAAGGGGGCCAGTCCAAGATCGTACAGTTATTCTTAAAAGACAACAGACGCTCTCAACGGCTAGGCGCCACTCTCTTTCTGAGTTATTTCAGCTTCTTCATTCTTTCGTGCCGCGGTGAACGAAAAAAAAAAAAAGAGGGCCGTCTCAGCGGAAGGAGAAGGACCTGCTACGGCAGAGACTACTTATCCTCTTCTTGTTCCTAGCCGTCTGTTACAAGTCCGGGAAGCCTGGAATCATCAAGATGAGGGATCCCTCAAAATAGAGAAGGGCGGGCAGGGCTTCCGCAAGAGCCTCCCCCCTCTTCCCGGTCAATATAGATGGGAAGGAGACCGACATAAGAAGCCTCTTCTTATGTATGTACACCTTTGTTTCAGGGTGGGGCCGCCGTTAAGATCTAGGAGTGTGAGCAGTACGAGCTGAAAGGCTCTCATACTGTTTGGAGGGCAGGGGGCATAGATGCCAAACCTGACCCCTATCTATCGTCGTAGAAGCTGTTCCTTTGAAAGATTATGCTTCTCGGGTATCCAATCAATTCATCCTCCAAACCAACTAAACTGGGGAGGCGGAAATGAAATTGTAGGGTGAGGGAAGGGGGAAGCTCCAGGAAGGCTTCGCTCGCTCGCTCAATTCGCTCTAACGCTCGTTTACGAGTGGAGTGAAACAGCCCTTATTGAAGTAGGGCGAGGCCTTACTACACGAGCTCGTAAGTCAAGCACGGAACGAGCCTTGTCTACGAAGCTTCGCTTCCTCGTCTTGCTTGCTTCTGGCGAAGCTTAACGCACTATAACATAGGCATTATGGTATGGTAGGAAGACTCCTTTTAAGGCTGACCACTACATAGGAGCGATAGCGAAGCCAAGCCGTATAAAGGCGAGCAGCCCTTATAGCAATAGCAAACGGCCTACTTATAGCCTAGCCCTTTTTTTTATCTTATTTTGTTTAGGCGCCCCTTCTTAGTAAATTAGGGCTTCGCCCTTGGAGCTCGATTTCGACGGGGCCTATCTTCTTCTTTAGAAGTACCTCGCCCGTTATACGATGAAAAGCCGTTCAGTAAGCTCTCGATAGCCATTTGCTAGTTGGACTTATGACTCTCCCCGGCGGGCGGATAGAAATTACGGAGGGTAGCTTGCCGGCAAAGGACATGTATGGTAGATATGAATATTTATTTCAGAGTCTAACTTAGTTAGATGAGTGTCATTATTGTTAGGTAATGTACCTACAAAGAGGACTATTACCAGAGCCATCTTGGTATTACAGTCCAAGATATGGGACTGATGCATCTAGATAGCGTCGATCTCAAGATCATATTTTGATGGTTGAGAGAGTAGGGAGCGGTTCACTAGTGGAGGCATGGGATGATCTAATCATTAAAAAGTTTAGTATTCGCCAAAGAGCTCTGTTAGAAAGGAGTAACGAGAGAAGTTGGGTGGAGCATGAGATTAAGATAGGTGTGGCTTTGGTTCTTAGATAAGAGCCAGGGCTTTTAAGTAGATATTGTCATAGGCAAAATGTTCAGTAGCCCTAATTAAATTTTTGACTTTGTAGTGAAAATTGCGCGGAGGACCGGTAGGATGAAGACTTAGGTGTAGATCTGGCCTAAACAAAAATAAAATTAAAAAAAATATTTGTAAACTATATATAACTATATATATACGAACGATAATAAAAAATTCTAAGCGATTCTTAATTATTCCCCCCTTTTTTTTTGATCGAACGAATAGGGCCCAACAATGAACGCTTCAATATTCAAGGAACGAAGCCCCCCACCAACCGCTACCATGGTGCTCCCAACCTTGACTACTAGCCTATTAGACATTTCATTTAGCTAGCCTATATCTCAATTTAAAAGAACCATTTCCAGTTCCGACTTTAAAGCTTGGTTGGCGCATTCCTCCCTTTTCATTTCTATATTGATGGATTAACAGATTCCGCCAAAGACGATTCACTTCCTGACAAACTGAGTCCACTCTGTGACAAGATTTCAGCCTAGCTCAAAGATCTCAGTTTGCACTAGAAACCGATTTCTCTTAATTTAGGAAAACCCGATGGAACGCGGTCTCATCACAACACCTGAAGAGCTCGCTCAATGCTTCTCTGGGGCATAAGGAACTGGAGCAAGCCCTACTTGCTGAACTGTATTCGACCCTTCGTAATCAGGATCCCTTCTTTCGTCCGTCCACGACGTCCTCTATCCACACATAGAAAGCTTCCCCTCTTCCACACCCTACAAGGAAGTGCTGCCCTTCATACCCTATGCTCTGTTGCACACTTCCCCCCTACCTATGATCTAATTACTTTTTCGTTGAAACAAATTACATAACATTTACAATCTGACAACAGAAGGCCTGGCATAGTCACAGCTAAGATCCTCTCTTGGGTAGGGCTCCTGGGTTTTCTTATCTAGGCTGCTTAAACTCTTTCCCATAGAACGTGATACGGGGTACCTTATTGCTTAGTCTGGCTTTTTTTATGGAAGCTTTAACACGGCTGGACGAGCGGCTGGCCCGCCGGTCAGGTAGTGATACCGCTATTAAAGAAGGAGATCTTGTACTTATAGTTTTTTTTGGAGAAGCTCACTATCTTAACATTTCCTATCGAGCTTGGTTCTCTTTCAATGCTGAGTTCTAGCGTATTCGACATGGTTGTGTGCTACAAGGTCCCCATCAAGGCTTTAACAAAAACATAGATATATGGATTCGAAGCAGCTATCAAGTTGGCAGGCTTTGTATCCATCCTTGGGAAGCGCTCCCTTCATTCCAATTTCTTCCGGCTTTTCGACACCAGGCGGAGGAAAGTAGTAAAACCAGCCCTGCTTGATCTAACCCTCGTAAGTGAAGGGCGAGGCGACAGCGGCTTTGGTAGCATCCAGGCAAGAACCAGTTGTTTCAACCTAAACCCGCCCACCACCCTGTTCCGCTTAGCCTCATGGGATTTCTTTGAGAATGACGTTCAGTAGCCTTCTAGCCATCGGCCTATCCCCGCTCCAGTACGTATGCCTGTAAAACCTTTTTCGCGTTAGACATCAACCTTTACATATGAGTTGTTGCCCGTTCCCATCATGGAAATAAGCTTCTTTAGCCTGAAAGGCTCTTCTCTTATCCTTTTCCATACATAGGATCAACAACAAACAAGGCTTTCATCCTTAGTTGAATCTGGTAAAATATTTTATTTATAGTCTATACCCA